TCAATAGGTCAGGTCCACTTACTTTTTCTTTATTTATAATTTTACGGTAGGTTTGATAGGAACAATGGAGAAGTAGGAATACTTTGGTTTGGCGATTAACAATACGGGTTGGATATCTAGAATATTTATGTCCCAAAACCAAATCAATGATGAGACATGAGGAGGACTACTATGTCCCTACAGGTTAGACTTCCCCTAATAAGGGCAATTAGTCATTATTAAAATGAATAAATTTCAACTTTCTAACTATGACTCATAATAATCAGAACTCATTATAATGGTGGAAGACCTTTTCTTTTTTTTTTTTAGAAATATAAACAATATGTCTATTTTCCGATGAAAACGAAGACTAAGACTTGAGTTTAGTGAAAAAAGCCCTTTATCAGATTTGAACCGATGACTTACGCCTTACCATGGCGTTACTCTACCACTGAGTTAAAAGGGCCCGTTTATTTAATTCATGAATTAGACATTTTCTCCATTATGAGTCTACTGCATGTATCTATATATGTATAGATACATGCAGTAGACTTTTAGGAGCTCATTCAGGAACAGTAAATTAAATTTACTGGTAAGTGGATCAAATTATTATTTTTTGATCAAAAAATAATAATTTGAATTGTTTCAAGACCGATCCTACTTGCTTTGTTTACTTTCACTGACCCATCAGAACAAGATTCACTTGATTTATACCTGTACCAATCCGACATCGACACGGATTCAAGATATTTTCTTGAATCATGTGATGAGGGGATTCGTACCCTGAGCCGAATTCAATTTTTTAAAATGAAAAAGAAAAAAATTCTATGGATATGGAATCGTGTTGTTGTTGTATAGTATATATACTATATATATATAAAGTATATAAGGTAAAAGACTCTTCGGGTCTAGATCTAGTTTCTAGATCTAGTTAGATATATAGTATTGTTATATATTATTGACAATTCCAAAAAACTGATGATACTATCATCATAGTATGATGACGGTCGGGCATATCTGCCCCTATCGTCTAGTGGTTCAGGACATCTCTCTTTCAAGGAGGCAGCGGGGATTCGACTTCCCCTGGGGGTAGGGTACTACGAAAGGAAGTTGATCATGGATTATCACTAAGCCCGGAATTAATTCTTCCTGGGTCGATGCCCGAGCGGTTAATGGGGGCGGACTGTAAATTCGTTGGCGATATGTCTACGCTGGTTCAAATCCAGCTCGGCCCAATAATTCGCCGCTCATGAGTATGATCTAACCAATTTGTCCTCCAGAAACATAAATGTCCGATCCGTAGAAATATAAAGATCAAGAGTCAATTTTTTGGCTCTATACATATTTTTATTTTTCTCATCCTTCTGATCTTTCTAACGATCTAGATTCATGATTCTTAAGTATCAAGAAAGGAAAAAGAGTCCCTTTTTTCTCATTGAAAGATTCATGAATTATCCATTTTTGGCAATAAAAAAACCACAGGTTACTAGTAATCCGTGTCATTCTCACTATAGTCCATATCTATGTGGATATGATATCAGTATATCATTTGTGTCTATGTTATAACACGATGAATAGAAAGAATGTTCTTATGAAACCATAAGAATATGTATGCGATACACCTCGCTGGGATTGTAGTTCAATCGGTCAGAGCACCGCCCTGTCAAGGCGGAAGCTGCGGGTTCGAGCCCCGTCAGTCCCGAACTAGGATCCGATAAATTTTTCAATTCATCTCTCCTTGTTTACAGAAAAATTGGGACAGGGAGCAAGATCTAATCCCCAGTGGGGGATCTTTATTTCTTTTGTTTTTCGTTTCGCATTTATCAGCAGACAAATATGGGAATTTCTATTTCTTCTACTAGTACCGATTTAAAATAGTACCCATTGATAGGGGAGAGACATATGTAGATTGGTACAATCGGCGGTATTACTCTATTCAGTATTTTAATAAATACCATAACCGTCTGACTTTCTTTTTCGGTTGTTCTTGAACAATGAAATGGAATGCCCATATTTTTATCAGGAGTACATACACAAATTGTATTCCTTTACTGTACGATACACAATGAACTTAACATAATTACCTAGACAGAACGGAGTACTTTATCAGGTTAAACCCCACCCTTTTTTCTACCTCCAACTTGTGTATCCTCAATTACTAATTGAAAACAATCTATCTCATTCTCATTCAAATTGCACACCGAATTTTTTATGTATGCGTTCCCGTCCCAATCTAAGAAAGAGGATACTAATAAAATAAAAGACCAAGCAACACCCCTTTTTTAGTCAATTTGTTGGAATATTAGATCTTTTAACCCGTCCCTTTTTCCATCTCACTTCTACTGTTTAGATCCACATCTACGTGTGAACCATTGAATACCGGTCATATGATATCCCATCAGATAATTGTATGTAATGTATAAGTATAAGGAAGGAAAATTGTATAAGAAAGAAGGTAGATTATAGAAAAGAAAGCGCGGAAAAGGATGAAAAATTCAATAGGATTCCTTATTGGATCAGGAATCCTCCCTTTTTTATTTAGTATGGATAAAGGATCTTCCTATGTTATACTATTCAATTCTCGACGATTAATCGATTTGATAAATCAGATATATTGTTATTCATAATCTTGATCTGATTCAGTATCATCAGTATACAATTTATACCATTGAATTTACAGGAGTCGAATTTCTCATCTCTATGGGATTAGATCCCGAGTTATTGCGAAGCAAAAAAAAAAAAAAGAGATTATGGAAGTAAATATTCTCGCATTTATTGCTACTGCACTGTTCATTCTAGTTCCTACAGCTTTTTTACTTATCATCTACGTAAAAACAGTCAGTCAAAATGATTAATTTGAATGAAACTTGAATTATTAGTTCTTATCAATGATTGAAGAAATGAAAGAAAGGGATTCAAATCCCAACTCTTAAATTAAATGAAATGATCGGGCTGTAATCATAAGTGTCTGAGATAGTGTGTAGAAAGAACTATAAATAGTTCTTTCTACACACTATCTAGTATTGTATACTATTTCTTTATATATCTTAAATATAAAGAGTTGTATACAGATATAGGCTTTATATAGATCAATTTACAATATGTATGTACATCTCAATACTACATCTAAATAGCACTTTCATTCTATTTCTTTTTTTTTTTTTAGATTCCCATTCCAAGAAGTCATTGATTGAGCCATTAACAGATGATCATGATCCGCGGAATTCTACGGGAAAACTTCTTCGGATTTGGAAAAGGAGTAGAGTAGTAGAGTCAATCCCGCCGATTTTTTATATTTAAACATGACATGAAATGAGTCATAAAAAAAATTATATAAGTCTAAAACAAAGGTGAAATGCTCGATATGTGGATCGCTCAATGGAAGAAAGATCTAATTTTTTTATGTTTGGACAACTACTAGTTACTTCCAGTAGAAAGTATGTATCGCCATAATAGCGGAATTACTTTCTCTTAGACTTAGAACAGTAAAAGTCAAGAAAAAAAAACAGGGATTGGTTTTTCTCATTAGAATATCCATAATTCTGGTAAAAGCCAGTTCATCAAAATAGAATATTTAGGAAGAATTCGGTTGGAAGAAATTTCCTATCATGCGTAGATCTTATTTTCTAAATATAACTATGGTAATCATTCATTGTTTGATAGAATGGTTATTAGTCATTATTGTATTTTCTTATTCATTACTGTATTCATTCCAGTATAATTTTGAAACAGAGACATTTTTTGAAGGCTTCGCAAAACGATTAATTAAACAATTGATACAATTCGATTACTCAATTAGTAGTACCCCTAGAGTCCACTCCTTCCCCATACTACGAGTGAAAGGGAAAATGTAAAGACTACCATTAAAGCAGCCCAAGCGAGACTTACTATATCCATGTCAATTATGTCCCCTATCTCTATCAAGGAATTATTCCATTATTGATCAATAATCATAGTGGAATCAACGGCGCAGAGTCAAAATTAGGATTCTGACTTAAAGCGATTGATGAACCAATCCAAATGAATCCAATCGTAACAAATCCTATCTTATTGGATTTCTGGTAGAATCGGGAAGCATTAAGCACAAATACGATACACACGCCCTTTCTTTGGAAATATTAAAGGAATGCTTCTAATATAAGATGTAGGAATAGTAAGACCCATTGTTTGTTTTGTTACCTTTCTTTCATAAACAAAAGACATAAAAATCTACCATCAAGATAGATAACTATCTATCCTATCAGATACCTCTATTTCCTATTTTATCTAAGTCTTATTGTCTTTCTTTCTGTGAAAGAATCAGGAAACGCCACTACCGCTATTACATACATTCTTTTTTTTGTAATCCCCCGCCAATGGCAAATAAAATTTTTTGTTTTTTAACTTTAACTTTTACTCTATAAGAGCCGACCAACCGTCCTGATTGAATGTCTGAGCACTCAGAGACTCTTGTGAGTCTGGATATCTTCAGTCCTTTCCACAACTTCCTATAAATGGATTTCCCATCGGCCTATCCAATCTAACTCCAGACAGTGTCAGTAGACACTAACTTCGTATAGGTACTGTAAGAAGTATAGGTAGTGTAAGATAATTAGGAGGTCTTGATCGTCTTTCGTATAATCCCTTCTTCAATCCTAGGAAGAAAAACGGAGTGTCCTTTAGGAACACTAAGATTTCTGACCTGTTACTTTCGTAGTTCTGAATCCCATAATTCACTCTCACTATTTATTTGATTCAATTGATAAGATCAATCAACCGAACCAATTATGAAATTAATAAGTGAGGTTTGCTTCATCTCTATTGGTACCGGTTTGGGCCACGACGAAAACCCAGATTTTGAGAAAAAAATTTACAGTCTTTTATAGAACCCACGGATTCAAAAAATCAAGTATCGACAGGCCTAGTCCTTTTCCTCTGCTTCTGCGGAACAAGAATTCGTCGATTAGATCAGCAGGATAATAAATCCTAATTTGTTCATCAGGCGACACCCGGATTTGAACCGGGGATAAAGGATTTGCAGT